AAACTACCCAGAATCAATTAGCAAGAGGTCGGCGATTACGTGAGTTGCTCAAACAATCCCAATCGGACCCTCTCGCGGTCGAAGAGCAGATAATGACTGTTTATACTGGAATAAATGGATATCTTGATTCATTAGAAATCGGACAGGTAAGGAAGTTTCTCGGGGATTTGCGTAATTATTTAAAAATGAATAAACCTAAGTTCCAAGAAATCATATCGTCTACCAAGACATTCACCGAAGAAGCCGAAGCCCTTTTGAAAGAGGCAATTCAGGAACAGACAGAACGCTTTATACTTAAGGAACAGGGGTAAAAAAAAGGATCACTCTTAAATCTATCTTTGTCTTTATCTTTCAAAAAGCAAAAAGAATGAAGAATGCCTGTATTTTACATACCCGATTCTGAATTCTTACTATTTTCAAATCTAAAATAGATTCTAAATAGTAAGAATAAGGTCTTGAAGAAAAATATTGAGTCTTTTTTCTTTAAATCATTCAAAGAATCTTTCTTGATATATAAATCAAAAAAAAGAGGTTTATATATGATGTGGAAAAGGCTGCGTCCAATAGGATTTGAACCTATACCTAAGGTTTAGAAGACCTCTGTCCTATCCATTAGACAATGGACGCTTCCAATTTTTGTCTTCCCGTCTCTTGTTCGAAAAAAAGAAAAGAAGATGTGAAAGAATTTCTGGGATTGCGTATTCAATCCCACTAATGAATTTTGTGGATTCAAAAAAATGAAATCAGAATAGAAATATTCGAATAAAACGAGTACTAGTATATAGAATAGGTATAGCAGCGGGTAGCGGGAATCGAACCCGCATCGTTAGCTTGGAAGGCTAGGGGTTATAGTCGACGTCGATTCATCCTTTTTAACGTCTCTAATTCAAAACCGAACATGAAACTTTGCTTTCATTCGGCTCCTTTATGGAAGATGGATAAATTCTGAGATTCTGAGATATAAAATGAAGAAATGAACACAATTGGGTCCATAACATCTATGTCAGCTTTTCTGTCTGAATGCATTTAATTCAAAAGGATTTGCTTTCTAGATGATCCGTCTAGAAGAGGGAATTCTAACAACCCTTCTAGTTACTTCGTTCTCTATTTCTATTTGAGAGAGTCATTAGGAAAAGACTTTGGTTTCCACCGAGCTAAAGCTCAATTTCGATGTCTCTAGTAAACTAAAGACATCATTAATGGCTATTTTGCTTCAATCTACCCTATCAAAACGACAAATTGAAGATTTAGTTACGATTAGAAAAATCTAACTTTCGATCTTTATCCATGGACCCCTTATTCATACTCAAAGAATTGGAAGTTAGTGATCCAATTTACTAAAATTATGTTTCGTAATTCCATAATCCAAAAAATTTTTTCAATTGGAAATTGATCTTTGGATACAAATCACGAGAATGTATATTCTTCCCCGACTCTTTCATTGAATTGAGAGGTAAAGGATTCAATCCTTTTAAGAAATAAAGTTTCTTCTCCGAATATGATAAGAATCATATTGAAGGACCCCCTAACTAGGTTAAGGGATTAATAGAACGAATCACACTTTTACCACTAAACTATACCCGCTACACTGCAATTATTGCATCTAAATGGACTTTTTGTCGAAGAGAGGAATCGGGCTTAATAAAGATAGGATCAGAAAAGAGCCGTGAAAATTAGGGTGTTGATGTCTTTTATTAGGTATTAGGAGACTCAACGAAATTAGGAAAAAAAGACTCATTTAAATACTTAAATGACAAGTGCTTTTTTTGCTGTAGGAGTTTTGCTAGATATGGCTTGACAAAACTACTTAAGTTATAACATACATATCATAAAAAGGCATCGTGTAAGAATCTAGAGTTCTTTTTTTTTTTTTTCGTCTAGATATAGTCTAGTTACAGTACAGTAAACGGAAATCAAAAAGAAAGAAAGAAAAGAATAAGAAAAAAAGATGACACTTGGATTCTATACCACTATACCATTTGAATCTTTATCATAAGAATGAGATAAAGTAGAATGAGATAAAGTCTTTCTTTTCTTTCTGATTCGATTCTTGATTCAATAACAAGTCCCCCCTGTTTTTTTTTTTTTTCAAATTCCATAAAGTTCCATAAAGAATTTGATTTCTTTTTTATGGGTATCCTTTATTCGACACTCAAAAAGGCCCGGCTAGGTATTGACCGGGCCAGGCCGCGGAAAAGGGCCCTTCTTTCGGATGGAGTACTCTTTTTGTCTCCGAAAAGGGACAAAGAATTTCTCCGTCTTCCTTTCAGAAAGGGGGATTCTGGCAAGACCTATCTTCTTTTTTTTTTTTTTTATTCATTCGATTTCTCTTTTTCGATCCCCTATTTCTTAAATAGAATTGCTGATAAAACCCGTCTATACATCTCTATTTTTAGAAAAAAAATTCTCTAAAATCTAAAATAGAGAGAGATAAAGAATAGGGTAGGGGGGGTAAAGAAGGTTTTTTTGAAGTCTGACTTTTCGTGTAATTTCAGGTAATTCTCCCCTTTGAAACTGGGAGAGATGGCTGAGTGGACTAAAGCGTCGGATTGCTAATCCGTTGTACGAATTATTCGTACCGAGGGTTCGAATCCCTCTCTTTCCCTTTCCTTTCCGTTGATGTCTTGATCTTTTGTTTTCTTTCAGATTTCGGTTTATACCCCCCCTTTTTCTTTTGCTTTCTTTTTGAGAATTTCTTTAAAAGAGTCAAAGATGTGGAATAGATAAAATCCTAAGGACGTTTCAAAATGAAGCAAGAAAAGGAAAAATCAGATTTTTATTCTTCACGCCCAGGATTACGCCCCGGATCATTAGATAGAAATCCAAATATGAAGAGAGAAACAAAAAAGATCACTACCGTATAAACAAAGAGTTTGAGAGTAAGCATTATAGAATCTCCAAGATTCTTTTTTGGTAAAAAGAGAATAGATTGCCCATTCTTATACTAGGTATCCTATTTTATTTGGATACTTTTTTACCAATAATGCAAAAGGGTCATAATAGGAAATATGGAATGATCTAGATTTATGATGGCTATCCAAGAATTGCAATCTTGGAATCGAGGTTTTATGCTCTTCTTATTCTCTTATTCTAAGACTTAGCCCATCTTATTTATTAATTGTTCACATTTTGATTTTAGAATCAATTATGCATTTTTCTAGGCCAGTATTAAAGAGTTCATCGAAAACTGACTGCAGCTTGCCAAACAAAGGCTAAGAGAAAAAAGAAAAGAGGTATGACTGGCATAACATCTACGATTGGATTCAAAAAAGCGTAGGCTTCAGGCAATTTGCCGAAGAAAAAACTACTCGAATAAAGGACAGAATTAAGATAGATACAGATGAAACTAAAGATGTTAATCATAACAAACCTTTTTTCTTTTTGTTCTTGGGGATAATTTTGATTTTGATTGAGTTATTAAGATGTTCTTTTTAGAAGATAAAAATCAATAAAATGAAGGTAGACAAAAAAAATTCTTCAATTCTCAAAAGAGAATAGAAGAGATCCTATTTTCATAGAATATCTTAATTGAATTCTATGTAATGATCAATAAAGTCCGTTTCATTATATGTTTCATCTATTCCATAGATATTTTGGTTAGGGTTGACAAGGGCCTATTACGCGTAGTAGAATAGTATCTATACTGGCGAATATAATTCAAAATGTCATGGCGCTTTGGCTAAGCGGATAAGGTGGTAGCGGTTTTACGTAGAGGGGGGTGGAATACTTTCGTCTCATATCATACAAATATGATAGATATTTGTATCGGCGTTGGTCAGCACTACTATACGCCACTGGGGCGTCGCCAAGTGGTAAGGCAACGGGTTTTGGACCCGATACGCGAAGGTTCGAATCCTTTCGTCCCAGAACGGATCCATATAGAGTATTTCTATCTATCTAAATTAGCTAAATTAGATAGATATCTCTTTTTTTTCTATAAAAAAAGATTATTGAATCTAATTTCAATTCTTAGATTCCATTTTTTTGGATTTCATTCCATTTTCAAATGAATTGAAATTTGAATAAGAATTGAAATGAAAATTCTAATTTTCAATCTGTTCATTTCGATATTTAACATATTTTGATTTGAATATTTATCAAAATTGATAAATGGTTAGGTATCGACTTAACCAAACCAATGATTATCCATGATTCCGTAATGGAATCAATTACAAACTGGTAACAAACTATAGACTATAGAAATGCTATGGTAAAACTTCGTTTGAAACGCTGTGGACGAAAGCAACGAGCGGTTTATCGAATCGTTGCAATTGATGCTCGATCCCGAAGAGAAGGAAGGGATCTTCGAAAGGTGGGTCTTTATGATCCGATAAACAATCAAACCCATTTAAATGTTCCTGCTATTCTCTATTTTATTGAAAGAGGTGCTCAACCTACAAGAACTGTTCATGATATTTTAAAGAAGGCGGGAGTTTTGAAGGATACAGGGATTCCCCTTGTTTGAACTTTAGTATCAAAATAAAAAACGAATACTAATAATTAAGAAAAAGGGGAGCTAAGCTTGCTAATTCCCCTTCAATGAATTTTTATTCATTGAATAAACCCTAGTTTTTTCATACCTTATTCCTTCCTTTTTCCGTCTATATCCATTTTTGGTTTTATGTCTATGAAATGCCAATTCAATCCAAGTCCTTAGTTCTTTTTTTCATTGGGTTCTTTTTTCAATATGCACATTTCTAATGAAAACTTGACAAGAGCGTTTCGAAGAAATAGAATGGGATCATGTATAAAGGAATCCATTTATCCACGTTCCATAGGTTTTTTTACTTTACTTCATTCAAAAGCAAATGCTGGGTTCGGTGGATTTTCTCTGATACAAGAAGTCTTTATTTGACTTTCAAAAAGAAAGTAGATAAGGATAAGCAATGGCTGACATAGGGGATAGGAGATGGCCTCTCAATTTTGACTTTTTTTTATCTGAAAAGTTCTTGTATTTTCATATGATCTTTTCTATGTTCAGAATGGGTTCTCGTTGTTTTCTTCTTAGTTTCATGTTTTTATCGTGTCGTGCAATTGTATCTCTTTTTTATTTTGATTATATCTACGCGGTTTTTATTGGGGTTGCTAACTCAACGGTAGAGTACTCGGCTTTTAAGTGCGGCTAGCATCTTTTACACATTTTTATGAAGCAAGGGATTCGTCCATACCATCGGTAGGGTTTGTAAGACCGCGACTGATCCTGAAAGGAATGAGGGGAAAAAACAGCATGTCGTGTCTATCAATAGAGAATTCTGCGAATCTTTCTATTCAGCAGATCATTGCAAAATCTTCTTTGCATTTTTAACAAAAAGAATTGACAGTTGGGTCGAGTGAATAGATGGATAGAGTCCAGTGGTCCAAATCGAATTTTAGATAAAAAAAAGCAACGAGCTTCTGTTCTTTATTTGAACGATTACCCGATCTAATTAAAGGTTAAAAAGAGATTAGTACCTAGGGCGGACGTAGCTTTTCCGATGAGTGGATTATCGGTTTTTTCTGAGTCCTAACTATTAGCTAGTCCCATTCGATTAGGGGTTGGTGATGAATGTGTAGAAGAAGCAGTATATTGATAAAGATAAAGCTATTTGTTTTTTCCAAAATCAAAAGAGCGATTGAGTTGAAAAAATAAAGGATTTCTAACCATCTTGTTATCCTACAATAAACAGAAACCAATGAAAGGAAAAGGTAGAGGATAGAGAATCCGTTGATGAGTCCAATTGTCTCCGAGGTACCTCTTTTTTATTTACTAGACTACCTTGTTTTGACTGTATCGCACTATGTATCATTTGATAATGAAAGAAATTCCCACCTTTGGTTCAATTCAAATTGAGTTTCAAATGGAAGAATTTCAAGGAAATTTAGAACTGGATAGATCGAGGCAACATGATTTTCTATACCCACTTATCTTTCGTGAGTATATTTATGGACTTGCGCATGGTCATGGTTTAAATAGAAATAGATCCCTTTTGTTGGAAAATGTTGGTTATGAAAATAAATATAGTTTCCTAATTGTGAAACGTTTAATTGCTCGAATGTATCAACAGAACCCTTTTCGCATTTTCGAAAAGGATTGCGCCCAAAATCCATTTGTTGGGCACAATAAGAATTTGTATTCTCAAATGATATCAGAAGGATTTGCAGACATTGTGGAAATTGCACTTTTTCCGCAACTAGTATCTTACTTAGAAGGGAAAGCAACATCAAAATCTCTGAATTTACGATCAATTCATTCAATCTTTCCCTTTTTAGAGGACGAATGTTCTCATTTAAATTGTGTGTCAGACGTACTAATACCCTATCCTACGCATCTGGAAATCCTAGTTGAAGTTCTTCGTTATTGGGTGAAAGATGCTTCTTTCCTGCATTTTTTACGGTTCCTTCTTTACGAGTATTGGAGTTGGAATAGTCTTATTCTTCCAAAGAACTCGAGTTCCATTGTGTCAAAAAAAAATGCAAGATTCTTCGTCTTTCTATATAATTCTCATGTATGTGAATACGAATCTATTCTCCTTTTTCTTCGCAATCAATCTTCTCATTTACGATCAACATCTTTTGGAATCCTTATTGAGCGGATTTTTTTCTATAAAAAGATGGGAGGTCTTGTAGCTATCTTTGGGAATGCTTTTGAGAATATGAATATTCTGCGGTTTTTCAAGGACCCCTTAATCCATTATGTTAGATACCAAGGAAAATCCATTCTGATTTCAAAAGACAGGCCCCTTTTGATGAATAAATGGAAATATTATATTTCCAAGTTATGGCAATGTCATTTTTATGTATGGTCTCAACCAGGAAGGATCCATATAAACCAATTATCCCAAAATTCCCTACACCTTCTAGGCTATCTTTTAAGCGTAGGACCCAATCCTTTGGTGGTACGGAGTCAAGTATTCGAAAATTCATTTCTAATAGATAATGCTATGAATAAGTTAGAAACAAGAATTCCTATTTTTTCTCTAATTGGATCCTTGACTAAAGCGCAATTTTGTAACCCATTAGGGCAACCCATTAGTAAGTCAACTTGGGCCGATTCATCCGATTCTGATATTATTGATCGATTTGTGCGTATGTGCAGAAATCTTTCTCATTATTACAGCGGGTCTTCAAAAAAAAAGAGTTTGTATCGACTGAAATATATACTTCGACTTTCTTGTGTTAAAACTTTGGCTCGTAAACACAAAAGTACTGTACGTGCTTTTTTGAAAAAATTAGGTTCGGAATTATTGGAAGAATTTCTTAAGGAGGAAGAACAAGTCCTTTCTTTGATCTTTGCAAGATCCCTTTCTGCTTCGGGGAGGTTGTCTAAAGGGCGGGTTTGGTATTTTGATATTATTTGTATCAACGATTTGGCCAATCCTGAATGATTGAGGGCCTTATTAGACAATTTAGGAGGGGATTCCTCTTTCAATTATTTCAATTATGAGAAAGATCAAGGATGAAGAGATGAAGAGATAACAAAGAGATACATTCTTCTATTCAGTCATTTCTATTATGATCTAT